ATTTTTTCAGAGATTTGGATTTGGTATCGTTTTGGCGGCATGGCCGAGCGGTAAGGCGGGGGACTGCAAATCCTTTTTCCCCAGTTCAAATCCGGGTGTCGCCTAATCACCAAAAGAATCGACATACCTTCTTCTGTTTTGCTGATATAATTTGGAAAATTTTTTCCAGCGGAAGCAAACGGAGGAAACTGATATGATAAATCGTGATAGTCCTTCCATTAGCAATGGAGTGTCTACGGGCCGGGTTTTGAATTAGATTGGATAGCAGGACGGAAATAGAATTCCATTTTTAGTTGCGGAAAGGCCAGAAGATACTTTAGTATACATATTCATCAAAGTCTTTGAGTACTCCGGCATTCAATCAATATTAATTCGATTGAATGGGTAATTGGCTTTTACTTAGATACTTTTATTCTTTTTTCGTTAACCTCTAGTCAAGAACAGAACATAATAGGACGTCCTCCGATTGTTTTCATAGAGACAATTAAGGAGACGGTAAGGATTAGATCAAAACAAAATGGGAAAGAAATAGGGTATGGGCTAGGTAGTGATCTACTTTTCTTCTATAAGTTTTTACTTAACTTAATGAAGGGCAACAAAAGAAAGAATAGATTTTTATTATTTCTACATATTAGTATCATTTCTTTGATACTTCCAGGGGGGTCTCCGCATATTTTGCTTGTGCTTAACCTTTTCTGATTATACTAGAAATCTTATAAGACCCTCTTAGAAGTTATAATTGGATTTATTGGATTGTTTCATCAACGATGTTAGGTCAGAATTACTTTTTGACTCTGCGTCAGTGATTCCACTATTATTTATTAGTGAACAATAATTCAATAATTCCTTCATAGAGATAGGGGACATAATTCACATGGATATAGTAAATCTCGCTTGGGCTGCTTTAATGGTAGTCTTTACATTTTCCCTTTCACTCGTAGTATGGGGAAGAAGTGGACTCTAGAAATACTACTAATTGAGTTTAGGAATTAAACTGTATCAATTTTTTTTATAAATCTTTCAGTTCCGAAAAGCTTTTTTTAGTTGAAATTTCACTATTTCAACACTATTTCAATTTAAAATTCAATTTTTAAATTGAAATAGAAATAAAAAATATCTGTATTTCAAAATTTTCTTGGGTTTTAGTGTAGTAATGTAGTTTATGAATAATATATATGAAGAATACTCTTTCAATCAAACAAATATTTAAATTATTTCCGTGTTCGTATTTCGAAAGTAAAAAGAATACAAAGTAAAAGAAATACAAATGGGAGTAAATTTATTCCAACCGAATTCTTGATCAATTTTCTATTTCGATGAACCGACTCTTACCAAAATTAGATATGGACCGTGAGGAAGAGCTGAACTTTTTTTATTTGACTTTTTTGTTTCCCCTTTTATTATTCAAAGAGAAAATAGTTCTGTTATTACATTACGTAGATACACATTTTCTATCGGAAACAACACAGGCATAGTAGTTGCCTAACGAGATACTACACAGACTAAAATATTGTCTTGGGCGAGTCACATATTGCGCACTTCCTGTTTGTTTTAATATTTGGGAAATTTTATTTATGTTGTGTTTGTTTTATTGAACTCACTGTTCAAACGTTAAAAATTGACGAGGTTTACTAACCCTTTCCCCCTTTTTTTTCGAAATCCGAAGAAGTTTCCATGGATCATCTGTCAACTGATCGATCAATGACTTCTTCGTCGGAATGCTAATAAAAAGATTACTTTATTTTCTTTTATTATACCCATCGAAGAGGCCTTTGATTCTTTTGATCGGGATTCATATTGAAAATAATCAGCAATCCGGGAATTAGAATCGTACGAGTCGCTTTTCGATCATTTCTAATTAATTGAAATCAACACAAATTAAATACAAGACAGATGTATAAAGCAAAGAAATAGAATTGGGGGGGGCACTATATACATTATATATATAATATGTAATTGATATCCATATATATACATCGATATATAGGAATATGACGATACTATTGTAGATTGATCTCTATTAAATTAACTTGGATTACAATACACCTTTATACACTACAATAACAATAGTAGTTATAGTATGGATAGTATGGTAGAAAGAAATATCTGAATCTTTCTACCATACTATCGTATCTCATAGAATACGGCTAATTCTAGTCTGCCCATTTCATTTAAGACGCGAAATTTGAATCCCTTTCTTCTCTTCAATTATTGATAAGAACTAAAAAGTCAAGTTTAATTCAAATTAATCACCTTGGCTGACTGTTTTTACGTATATTATAAGTAAAAAAGCGGTAGGAACTAGAATAAACAGTGCAGTAGCAATAAATGCGAGAATATTTACTTCCATAATCTCATTGTTTCATTTTTCTTTAATTCGCAATAACTCGGGAGTTAATCCCATAGAGATAATAAATCTTTCGCTTGTAAATTCAATGGGATGAATTACATCTCGATGATATCGAATCGGATCAATATCATGAATAACAATATCTGCACTATCAAATCAACTCATCGTCAAGAATTGAATAGTATAACATAGGAAGATCTTTTATCCATACCGAACTCAAAATTTTATTCCTGATCCAACCAAGACTTCCTTTATTTTTTTTTTATTTATCATTCTTTTCCATTCTTTCTTTTCTATAACCTACCGCCCTCTTTGTACAACCATCTGATAAAGTATCATCGAACCCTTACCATTGATTCTAAACTAATCCCAACAAACAATAGAAGCTAAATAAAGAGCTAAGTTCTAAACTCCCTTTTTTACTGATCTAATCTTCTTGGAAAACAAAAGAAGGATGATAAAGACGAGTACAAGTTTCGTTATAAAAAAATAGAATATTCCATCAAATGCACTATTTTTTTATCTAATAATTTGAAAAGTTTGTTCTTTCAAGGAAACCCCTTAATAAAAAAATGGCATCCCCTCCCTAATAAAAAAGGGATCCCTGAAAATATTCTATTACAATAACTATATTAAAGTTATTTTATATCGTACAAATTCCATTTATATATGTACTTCCGGGAAACGTACAGTACTCTACTGTATTCGACAGATCGGGAGTAATCGAAAAAGCCATACCCAGTACAGTATGGTATCTCTTGGAATCCGGAATCTGATGCTACCAATAATTGTACAAATCCACATATGTCTATCTCCCATCAATCGAATCAGTACTAGTCAAAGAAATGGAAATTCCCCCATTGATGATAAATGTGAAAAAAAGAAAAAAAGAAGAGAGATTGCCCTTGGGAATGAAATTCTACTTAACTTTCCCCAAAAATCTTTCACAAAAAATAGAGAGCGGAATTTATATATTTTTTTATTGGATCCGTCGGGACTGACGGGGCTCGAACCCGCAGCTTCCGCCTTGACAGGGCGGTGCTCTGACCAATTGAACTACAATCCCAAGTAAATACCATAATAAAATAAAGTATTATGTATACATATTTTTATGATTTTATTCTAACCCTTTCAATTTTGAATTTAGATTCAAATTGGCGTGTTGTAACAGAGCCGTGAGTGATATATTGATACCCATATGGGTATGCGCTTTAGTGAGAACAACCTGGATTACTAGTAATCCTTTTGTTATTGCCAAATAAATTGGATAATTACTTTTTCAATGAAAAAGGTTTTTTTATTTCCCCTTTTCTTTAGATTTTACTTTAATACTTACAGATCCTGATATGAATCTAAATCATTATCAAGATCCTAATTTGTTGGAAAAATAGAGTAAATAAATAGTGGTATAGATATACCAGAGAAGAAAATTTCTCTTCCGTATTGGGGGATCGGGCATTTCTGGAGAGCACAAAATGGGTTATATGATACCATTTCCTGGTAGATCGGCGAATTTTTGGGCCGAGCTGGATTTGAACCAGCGTAGACATATTGCCAACGAATTTACAGTCCGTCCCCATTAACCGCTCGGGCATCGACCCCAGAAGAAAAAATTCCAGGCTTATTGATAATCCATGATCAACTTCCTTTCGTAGTACCCTACCCCCAGGGGAAGTCGAATCCCCGCTGCCTCCTTGAAAGAGAGATGTCCTGAACCACTAGACGATGGGGGCATACCATACTTGCACGACCGCCATCATACTATGCTCATAGTATGAATAGTTTTTTTAAATTGTCAATATAATGGAATGGTATGACTCGATACGGAGGATCTTTCCATCTTTCACGATTCTATAGCATTTTTTTCCGCCAATAATTTAGTTCATAATTTAGTTCAGAGGCTACGCCAAATTTCTTTATCAATCATTCAATGAAATATGTTGGATCTATGTTAAACTAGTGGGTATATGTATCAATCAAATCAATTTCGTTATGATGTCAATTAGGATTGGAAACAATTCATTGTATTGCTATTTATCAAATCCAATATCAATAAACCTTTTTATTTTACCTATATTCACTAGTATATACTCCCCTATAATTTACTGGATAAGTCAAATTTCTAATTTCTGAACGAACCGCTATGCATATAAGATATATCTATGTATTATATGTACATATATTATAATAAGTATATATACTAAACTCATAGTGGCTAGTGACTTTATTCAGGAATTGAATCAAACAAGCCCTTTTAACTCAGTGGTAGAGTAACGCCATGGTAAGGCGTAAGTCATCGGTTCAAATCCGATAAGGGGCTTTGATTTTTTCATAAATAAAAAAACTCCGGCGGTAGTATTCCTATTTGAAGTACGAATCAAATTATTGTTGATATTTGTAATAAAAAAGTAACAAATTGTATAATTTAATATCATTATATAAATTATAACATAGTAATAACATACTAATGAATTAGAGTCTAGGTATAGTTATAAATTTGCTAATCTTATTATAATGAATTATAAATTATAATAAATAAGGATAAGTCGTCTCCTTGAATAAAATATTCCTATTACTTTCCTATTTTCCATTATTCCAATTAAATCGATTAGAAATCAACAAAAGAAAAAGTAAGTGGACCTAACCCATT